GGGTTTACATTTACATATATTTACATATATACATAATTGTTGTTATAATTGAAAATTCAAAAAAAAAAAGTTATTCAAATGAATGAAATGCAATTTTTGTTATATTATTGTTATTGAATATATATGTAATATATAAATATAATCTATATCTATTTTTTAATATTTAATATATTATATATATAATATATATTAATATAGAATATATTTTATATATATATATATTTTATATTTATACTTATTATTTTTTATATTGATACTTATTATATTGATATATTTATTATATTGATACTGATTAGTAGTAAATTACTGATTAGTAATTAGTAGTAAATTAGTAATAAAAAAATTTGATTTTTTTTGTCATTAAATTAAAGATAAAGAAATACAATTTAAAATTTAAAAACCGTTCATTAATTCAAAGTTAATAGTATAGTTAATGGTTCAATTTGCCCTGAATTTTTCAGTCATAAATCCATTTTTTCTCTTTTGACCCCCTTTTTTTTTGAAAAGAAAGGAAAAGTTTCTAAATGGTATAAATATGTATAAAGAAAGATACAATCAATTGAAGAAAATGATCTCAATTAGGTCCAATAAAAAAGAGGAATTATTCTTTAGAATTTAGAAAAGGATAAGTACAACGGAATTCGGGATTCCAAATAAAATAGGAAAGAAACAAACGGTTCAGTCAGTAATCCCCCCCCAATTAGGAAAAATTTAGGAATAAGTATAATATTATTTAAAATTTCTATCCATTTTTATTGTTTTGGCGACATGGCCAAGTGGTAAGGCGGGGGACTGCAAATCCTTTATCCCCAGTTCAAATCTGGGTGTCGCCTGCTCAACAAAAAACTCGAGATTGCTTATCCTGCTGATCTAAACCCAAATCGACGAACCCGACAGAAACAGAAATAAAGGCCTAGGCCTTGTCAATACTTGATTTTAAGAATGAGCCATAGGTCCTAGAAAGGACTCTCCATTTTTGCTTCTAGGATTAAAAATGGATGGTAGGAAAGACTATCAAATCCTCCTAATTTAATTACTTACTCTACACTACTAAGGTAATTAGTGTCTATTGATTCAGTATAGAATTGGATTGGATAGGCTGATGAGAAATCAATTTAGGAGCTGTGTAAAGGAATGAATAAAGATACTTTGTCTCCAAACTCACAAGAAATTCTTAGTGCTCAATCAACCAATCAATATTGATTGATTGGCCTTATAGAGATAGAATAAAGGTGAAAAATTTTTCTTTCAGGAGATTACAAAAAAAAATGTAATATCGCATGGCATTTCCAATTCTTTCACAGAAAGAGAAACTATAAGTCTTAGAGAGAATATAGGTATAGAATAGATAGTTATCTACCTTGATAGTATATTTTTATGTATGTTTTTTTTTTGTTTATGTTATGAAAAAAAGTCAACAAACAGTGAGTCTTACTATTCCTACATGTTTTATTAGGATAGGAGCATTCACTTGATATTTCCAAAGCATATATATCGTATTTGTGCCTAATCTTTACTGATTCCACCAGCTCAGCCAGAAATACCATAATATAGGAACTTGTTACGAATGGATTTTGGGGATTGCTTCATCAATAGCCTTAAGTCATAATTCTATTTTGACTCTACACCATTGATTCCACTATGATTAGTGATCAATAATGGAATAATTCTTTCATTTCATAAGGATAGGAGACATAATTCACATGGATATAGTAAGTCTCGCTTGGGCTGCTTTAATGGTAGTCTTTACTTTTTCCCTTTCACTCGTAGTTTGGGGAAGGAGTGGACTTTAGAAATACTATTAATTGAGTAATCAAATTGTATCAATTGTTTAATTGATTGTTGTTTTATTTTACGAACTGTTTAAAATTAAAATAAAAATGCCTCCGTTTTCAATAATACAGTAAAATATGAATAAGAAAATACACTAATGAATAATAACCATTCGGGCAAACAATGAATGATTACCATAGTTGTATTTCGAAACTCAAATCAACGGAATACATATGATAGGATTTTTTTCCAACCAAATTCTTTCTATTCTATTTTGATTTGTTGAACCGGTTCTTACCAGAATTACAGATATTACAATAAAAAACAAGCAATCTTTCTTTTTTCCTTTATTTGTTTCCCCTTCTTTCTTTACTTTTACACTTTGACTGTTCCAAGAGAAAGTTGTTCTGCTATTACAGCGATACATACTTTCTACTGCAAGCTCTTAGTGGTTGTCCAAACAGGTCCTACGCATAAAAAATCTTGCTTGCGTTGAGCGATCTATATATCACAGATTTAACATTTTAGACTTCTAGATTATTTATTTTATTTAGGCTTTATCGACTCATCTAATGTCATGTTTAAGCATGACAAATCGACGAATCTATTACCCCTTTTCCAGATCCGAAGAAGTTACCATAGAACCTCATGGATCATCTGTTTATAGCTCAATTGATGACTTCTTTGGAATGGTAAAAAAAAGAAAAAAGATTCCTTGGTTTTGTTTTCTTTTATATAATTTTATATAAAAAATATACCCACACTTTTCTTCCTACATTGATTGTTTTGATCTATCTCGGGATCCTTATTTAATTAAAATTGTAAGAAGCCTAGCAATTAGGATAAAACAGTTGACCTTCCATTAATTATTATTAATTATTATTTATTTCGGATTGATCAAAATTCATACAAATGGCTGTGAAAATAAAAAAATAAATATAAATAGAATTAGAGTGCTTTTTTACATATTTTATTTATATTTACTTTACATATATTTACTTTACATAAATTTACATATATTTACTTTACATAAATAATTGTACAGACGTATTGGAAATTGATCTATGTTATCAAGCCTATATCTGTATAAAAATTTATATACTAATAGATAGTCTACTATACTAGATAGTGTGGTAGAAATATATATATTTATATTATATAGTTTAGTTCTTTCTACCATACTATCTCAGATACTGTCGAGTCCAGTCCGATCATTTCATTTAAGACTTGGAGTTTAAATCCTTTTCTTTTCTTCAATCATTGATAAGAAGTAAAAGTATCAGTCAACTTAATCATTTTGACTGACTGTTTTCACATAGATGATAAGTAAAAAAGCAGTAGGAACTAGAATAAACAGTGCAGTAGCAATAAATGCGAGAATATTGACTTCCATAATCTTATTGTTTTGTTTTTTTTTCTTCGCAATAACTCGGGATCTAATCCCATAGAGATGAGAAATTTGACTGCTGTAAATTAAATGGGATAAATTGCATCCTAATGATACTGAATCGGATCAATGTTATGAATAACAATATCTAATCTATCAAATCGACTCATCGTCGAGAATTGAATAGTATAACATAGGAAGATCTTTTATCCATACCAAGTAAAATGGGATTTCTGATCCGATAAAGAATCCTACTGAATTTATCATCCTTTCCGCTCTTTTCTAAAAAGGCCCTCTTCCTTATACAACATCTTTCCTTAGACTTATACAATTAATTAATTATCTGATGAAATATCATATGACTGGTATTCTATTGACTATAGACCCAAGTAGTAGAAGTGCAATAAAAAAAATGACGCGTTGAACTCTAAGCTAAGCTTTTTTATGAATCGATATTAGTAGAAGAAACGCAAATTGCCGTATTTGTCTGATGATAAATACAAAAAAAAAGAAATAAAGATCCCTACATGGAATTAGATTTTGCTCTCCGTCCCCCCCTTTTTTTTTGGTCGGGGTAATGGGGTAATAGAGAGATAAATTGACAAATTCATCGGATCGTTGGATCCTAGTCGGGACTGACGGGGATCGAACCCGCAGCTTCCGCCTTGACAGGGCGGTGCTCTGACCAATTGAACTACAATCCCAGCGGGATGTACCGCATACATATTCTTGTGATATCATAAGAGCATTTTATTTGCTGTGTTGTAACATAGACACGAATGATATACGGATATTCACATAGAATAGATATGGACTATACTCTATCTAGTAATATAGTAAGAATAACACGGTTTAACTAGTAATCCTGTGATTCTTTTTATTGCTACAAGATTGATTATCAACCTTTCAATAAGAAAAAACAACAAAAATTCAACTCTTTTCTTTATTCTTCCATATTGGGCATTTTTGGAAAATAAATTGGTTATATCATACTCAAAAGAAAGCGGCGAATTTTTGGGCCGAGCTGGATTTGAACCAGCGTAGACATATTGTCAACGAATTTACAGTCCGTCCCCATTAACCGCTCGGGCATCGACCCAGGAAGAATCAATTATAATTTATAATATTATATATATATGATATGATATATGATATGGGTTTTTTGATAATTGATAATCCACGATCAACTTACTTTCGCAGTACCCTACCCCCAGGGGAAGTCGAATCCCCGTTGCCTCCTTGAAAGAGAGATGTCCTGAACCGCTAGACGATAGGGGCATACCCGCCCGACCACCACCAGACTATGATCATAGTATCATAGTTTTTCGGAATTGTCAATACAATAATTGTCAATACAATATAAAATATATATATAAAATATATATAAGTAATATAATAACGTAATGGTATGATTAGATCCGAAAGACCTTTCCTACTTTTCCTAACTTCTAACTTCACTTATTTTCTTAAGTCAATCCAATATCTTGTTCCTGAATGAGTTCCTATGCATACATGTATCTATGTATGTAATATATGTACATATATACATACAGTAGACTCATAATGGAAAATGAATTGCTAATTCATTTTTTTTTTAAAGCCCTTTTAACTCAGTGGTAGAGTAACGCCATGGTAAGGCGTAAGTCATCGGTTCAAATCTGATAAAGGGCTTTTTCTATGAAACTCCAGTCTGCATTTTTCAGTTTTTCAGCCGAGAGGAGAATAGAAAGATCTTGTTGATATTTGTCAAAAGGATAACCCCCATTATAAACCACCCTTATATTATAATGTAATGAGTATTATCAGTTATAGTTTACAAAGTTATTGAACATTTATTCAT